TTAATTAATTAAATTGGGTTCGACTGGAACATAGAAATTACGTTGCAGGTTTAAAATCCATTTCAATTTCAAATTTACTTTTTAGTAATTTTTTTTAATGCTTTTTCTATTTTTTTTTCTAGAATGTCTAATATCTTTTTTAGATCTTCTATGTGAAAATGTTCAATTTTTATAAGGTCTTCTTGACTGTTATTCAAAAGGTCCAATAATGTATGTATATTGGACTTTTTGAGACAATTATAGATTCTGGGAGGCAATTCTAATTGGTCAATAAAAATATATTGAAATGCTAGTTCTTTTTTTTTTTTTCTTAGGTTAACTAATCTATTATGAAAAGGAAAAAGGGGTAAAGTAACTTGATGTTGATTGTTCTCTAAATAGAACGTTTCTTCTTCTACATGTAGAAAAGGAATAAATAAATTAATCAAATTCCGGGAGGCTTCATGAAGTGCTTCTTTAGGAGTTAAACTTCCATTTGTCCATATTTCTAGAAAAAGAATCTCTTGTTTTTCATTCCCATTCCCATAAGAATGAATACTATGATTCGCGTTTTGAACAGGCATGAATACTGCATCTATAGGATAACTTCTGTCTTCAAAGTTATTTGACATTTTTAGGCTATATCCGCGATTCCTCTCGATTTTTAATCCAATACACAAATCTATTGGTTCCGTTAAGGTAGCTATATGCTGTGTATTATCAACTATTTCCACAGAGGGCGGTAAAATTATGTCTCGAGCAGTTATATATCCGGGACCTTTGACACAAATAAGCGCGTTGCGCGTTCCGTATAGATTACTTCTTAATACAATCTCGTTCAAATTCATTAAAATTTCATGTATTGATTCTTGAATACCTACTATGTTAGAATAGTCATGTGGTATGTTCTCAGATTTTGCACGTGTAATACATGTTCCTTCTATTTCGCCAAGTAAAGCTCTTCGCATCGCAATGCCTATTGTGTCGGCTTGACCTTTCATAAGTGGAGACAGAATAAAGCGTCCATAATAAAGACGCTTACTGTCTCTTCTTGATTCAACACACTTCCACTGTAGTGTCCGAGTAGATACTTTGACTTTCTCTCGAACCATAGTAATTTTATTTGATCAGATCATTGAATCGTTTATTTCTCTTGAAACCCTTTCAGCTTTTATTTAGTTCTATACACGTCTTTTTTTAGGGGGTCTACAACCATTATGTGGCATAGGGGTTACATCTCGTACGAAACTTAAAAGTATACCGCTTCTACGAATAGCTCGTAATGCTGCATCTCTTCCCAGTCCAGGGCCTTTTATCCTTACCTCAGCTCGTTGCATACCTTGATCCACTACTGCTCGAATAGCATTTCCTGCTGCGGTTTGAGCAGCAAAGGGTGTTCCTCTTCTTGTACCCCTGAATCCACAAGTACCCGCGGAGGACCAAGAAATAACCCGACCCCGTACATCTGTAACGGTCACAATGGTATTGTTGAAACTTGCTTGAACATGAATAACTCCCTTTGGTATTCTACGTACATTTTTACGTGAACCACTACGTGTATTTTTACGTGAACCAATTCTTAATATAGGTTTTGCCATATTTTTTCATTTCACAAGAAATATATGGATATATCCATTTCATGTCAAAACGGACTTTTTTTTGCCAGCTCCTTGGAAGTGCCCTTTCCTTTATTTTATTTCCTTTAGTAAGATTATCCTTGTCTTTGTTTATGCCTCGGGTTGGAACAAATTACTATAATTCGTCCCCTCCTACGGATTAGTCGACACTTTTCACAAATTTTACGAACGGAAGCCCTTATTTTCATAGTTATTATTCCTTAATTCTGTGAATATACTTATTGTTTTGTTGGACGAAAGAAAGGTTTCTTGATATTTGTGAATCTTTAATTGTATCTTCGTGAAAGGAATGTTTAAATTGAAAAAACCACTTACTCTTTTGAATCCTTGTTATGGAGTCTAGAAAGCGGCTGTCCCCTGATTAACTTATACCTAAGAACTTGCTAAAATTTTTATTTTTAGCAGGGGTGGTATTACACAACCCCCTTTTTTCACAAATGGTAAATTCCGGATATCCAATTTTTATATTAGAAGGATTACCATATATAACACAAAATTTCTCCACCGATTCTTTTTAGTCTAGCTTCTCGGTCTGTCATTATACCTTGAGAAGTCGAAAGGATTACAATTCCTATTCCGCCTAAAATTCGTGGAATTCGTTGAGAGTTAGAATAGATTCGTAGACCCGGTCGACTTATTCGCTTTAAATTTAAAACAGTTTTATAGGATTCTTTCTTATTTCGTCTGTGTTTTAGGGTTAAAATCAAAAAATATTGATTGTTTTCACGATGTTTCCTTACGTTTTCGATAAAACCCTCCCGTAAAAGTATTTTAACAATGCTTTCGGTGATGTTAGTCGACCCTATCCGAACTGTTCCTTTTCTATTCATGTCAGCATTTCGTATAGAGGTTATTATATCAGCAATAGTGTCTTTCCCCATGATAAGTTAAAATTCCTTATTGTTTTATAATTTTGATATAATCAACATGTTCTTTTTCTTTTATTTATATATAGATATAGACGAATTATATATTAATATATGAATTAAATTATTAATTTTTTTTTATTAAGGGTATATGCGTGATACACAATCTATTAATTAATTTTATTTCAATACCATTTTTGAAACCCTATACTAACTATACGATATTTAGGTCTTATAAGACCTCAGGAGCTAATGAAACTATTTTAGTAAAGTTTAATTGTCTCAATTCCCGTGGGATCGCCCCAAAAACTCGAGTTCCTTTTGGATTCCCTTCTTGATCAATGACAACTGCGGCGTTGTCATCATATCGTATTATCGTCCCATTGTTACGTTTGAGTTCTTTACAAGTACGTACAATTACTGCTCTGATCACTTCTGATCTTTCTAGAGGAGTATTCGGTATTGCTTCCTTGATTACAGCAACAATAACGTCACCAATATGAGCATATCGGCGATTACTAGCTCCTACTATTCGAATACACATCAATTCTCGAGCCCCGCTGTTGTCTGCTACATTCAAATAGGTTTGTGGTTGAATCATATCATTTTTTTGTATCTCTTCTTTTAATACAAAGGACGAAGTAAAAAAATATTGTTTATCAAAAAAATAAAACCGATAATCTTTTTTTCCTTAAATGTTATTTAACTTTTTCATTCTATATTCCTATTCAGAAATAATGAATTGGGTTTTTATAGGCATTTTTGATGCCGCTATTGAAATAGCTTTTCTGGCTATATTTTCGGGTACACCACCCATTTCATAAAGGATTTTACCTGGTTTAACCACAGCTACCCAATACTCCGGGGATCCTTTCCCAGAACCCATACGCGTTTCCGCCGGTCTTACTGTAACTGGTTTGTCTGGAAATATACGTACCCAAATTTTTCCCCCACGTCGTACATTTCGTGACATTGCTCGTCGCCCTGCTTCTATTTGTCTAGATGTGATCCAAGCGGGTTCAAGTGTTTGAAGAGCATATCTGCCAAAACAAATACGATTCCCACGAGAAGATATTCCTTTTAGTCTTCCTCGATGTTGTTTACGAAATCTGGTTCTTTTTGGGTTATAGTTGATGGGTTTTTTCTAAATTAGAAATCCCATCTCTACTACAGAACTGAACGTGAGAGTTTCTTCTCATCCAGCTCCTCGCGAAAAAAAGTACTAAAAATTGTATTAATATATAGATGTAGTTAATGATTAATCCTATTAATCATGGTCTTTTTTGACATTTCATCTGATCTCTTCTAAATTCGTGTATGTCTTTTTCAAAATGGAATCCAAGATGAATTCTATTTATATTTATTTAAAAATAACGTAATATCATTATCTCGAATGTCATTTTTGTTAGAGTTAGAGTATTCTAACAAAATCCTTATTTTCTTTTATCTTTTTCGTTTTTTATTACTTTTTTTATTTGAAAAAAAAAAATATATTCGCCGGCGAATATTTACTCTTTCAATATCTATTTAAGTTTGATGTTTATCCCACGAGGTCTCAGAATAAAAATCAGAATAGATAACAAAGTTTATGGTTTATTCCGCCATCCTGTCCAATGAATTACTAAGATTTATTTTTCAATTGAATCCTCTATATTCATGGGTTCCGTCGTTCCCATCGCCTCTTGATTAATCATTAGGCCCGAATTCTACAATGGAGCTCTTACCTGAAATTTTTAATTTCATTTTTTAATTTATTTTAGAGTCAATTTTCTCAGTTTTTATTGGCTCAAGGCTCTTAATTTTTTGTTTTCAGAACGAACAGATTTTTTTAATTATTATGAATGAATCTGTATTCATGCTTTATTACATTGTTTTTATTACAGTGACCTCATAGACTTTCCAAATTGGAATAATAGATCATTAATATTCAAATTTTTTCTCTCTTTCTTTCATCCTTCCGTTTATCCGCATACTTTTCAATTACCTTTCATAACTTATAATAATATTTCGTTATTCTTTTTTTTTGTAAAAAAAATTCAGTTGCTACAATTATATGATCAGTCTATCATATCTTGACTTATTTTTTTTGGATCCAGATAATGCGAAGCAATGAGTTGCTTAGGTTATTTATTAATGCTATAGTTATTAGTTGCTCTTATCTTATAGGTAAGTTCTTTTTTTTTTTTTTCTTAGTCTAATCGAATCCTAAACTAACGAGTCACACACTAAGCATAGCAATTATATCAAAGGAGTTTTGATGGAAATTTTTATTCAACCTTATAGAATTGCTGATTTTTTCTTAAACAAAAAAAGAAGACTGTAATTTTTTTTGTTGTCTGTATAGTGTTATACTAACATAGTTTTAGTTTTTTTATCCTTGGATAAAATGTAAAGACAAATAAAGTTTGTTATTCTTCGTCTACGAATATCCAAATTTTTATTCCTAAGACCCCATAAATAGTTCGAACTGTATAGGAACAATAATCAATTTTAGCTTCAATTGTTTGTAAAGGAACTC